TATTATTAATTTTATTTCTTTATTTATAATAGAATATATAATATATATATTTGTAATTTTTTTAATTATTTAAAAATAGCATTTATAATATATTAATTATTTAAATTTTATATTCATTATTTATACAGATATTCAAAATATATAAATAATATATAATATCGATATAAAATATATAATAGAAATAATAAATAAATAAAATATTTTTTTATTTATTATTTATGAATTCTAAAATTATTCAAACAAATTATTCACATCCAAAAATGAGTATTTTATCCATAGGTTGCCCATTCAGCATTATAGAAAAAAAAGGTACAATGACCCTTTTTGGAAAAAGGTTCAAATCATTTTATCCATATGAGTGTTTTATATCGGATAAATTACCAACTATTAATTTTACATTTTTAAACCATTTCATTTTGGTACTAATGTATTGGTAGAAAGAGTACCATGTTGTGCCTGGACTTTAAACAGTTTAGCTTTAACCATGTTTATGGTCCCATATTATTGGTGGATAGAGAATCAAAGTGAATTTACCAATAAGTCACGAAATGCTATGGTTCCCACATATGATTTATTAATTTATTCAGAAGTAATTCGTTGAGATCGGCGCTTTTGTTTGTTATTTATATATAAAATATATACACTATTTTTAGAAATTAGACTATTTAAAAATTTTTAGACTATTTATAAATAAAATAACATATAAAATACAAAATAAAGCGCAGCTGGTTGGATCCAACCTATTCTTGAAATACACAACTCGCACACACTCCCTTTCCAAAAAAGATCAACACACCAAGGACTACGCTTAGATTTATTGGATTTGTTGCTAAAATATCGGTATTAAACCCAAAACTCCCGGCGGATGGCCAATGCCCCGAGGAAACGAAAGAATCGGTTACATTTTTCATATGTTCTCCTCTGATAGATAGGACTAACAAAAACTAGAGTTCTTTTTGTATCAATTCGAGCCCTTTTTTATTGACTTCTTATTTATTTTATTATTTTTAAGTTTCAACTAATCAATAAGTATTTTATTGGATTAGGTCCCAGGGCTTACATCAATTGTGAAATACCTTATTTTTATTTGTTTGTTGCAGCGTTTGCTAAAAGTGAAAAAGGGTTTCCTTTGCTTTGATTGTACTAAGATTATACTAATAACGGGAAATACAAAAGCGTAGGTATCCAATAGTTCCTCATTATCAAATCAGCCCTTCCCGAAAGTATTATCTCATCGAATAAGTAATTCGAAGTGTTGATAGAATTCGAAGAATAAAACTACAAATCTAAGTTAATAAAATGAGAAAAAATACGGTACATATTTTATTGTTTTATTTCTAGAATTAAACAAAAGGATTCGCAAATAAAAGAGCTAATGCCACGACCAATCCATAAATTGTTAAAGCTTCCATAAAAGCCAAACTAAGCAATAAAGTACCTCGTATTTTACCTTCTGCTTCTGGCTGTCTTGCAATACCTTCTACGGCTTGTCCTGCAGCAGTACCTTGACCAATTCCAGGTCCAATAGAAGCAAGCCCTACGGCTAATCCAGCAGCAATAACGGAAGCGGCAGAAATAAGTGGATTCATAGTAAGCTAAGTTCCTCACATAAAAAAAAGAAATGGTTAATGATATAATCAACCAATAAATTATTACTTATTTTTTTATTACTAAGATTCTAGATGGTCAAAGTAACTAAAATCCCGATAAGTACAAATTTGAATGAATTATCAAAAATATTTCGAGATCTCATTTCATTTTTAGTTACTATCTATGATATAGTTTTTTTTTGTAAATACATATGCATTTTGTTCTAGTTATTGCATTTATTCCGAACTCTTTTTTTTATTCAAACCCTCATTTTATATCTTTGAATTGATCTATTTATTCCATGGACAATCATAGACAAAGCAGAATCACTTTCATCGAAATCCAAAGTGATCTGGGAAATAATATGGGGACAGTTCCTATATCACATATACATTAGTTTCTTCTATACCGTAAACCACGCACCTTTCATATGGAAATGGAATCGGATTCTAGAAGAATTCTTTGAAACATACACAAAAGCTTGACTTATTATATAATATATAACTATTAATATGCCTCTTGTAACCTATTTAACCTCTTTTTTTAGTAGCACGTGAAAAACGGATAACATAACAACTTTTATTCAAATTTGAAAATGAGCCAAAAGCTTAGGAAAAAAGATAAAAGATATTTTTCCTAAGTTTTTTTACAATAGTATTGTATATTTTTCCTACTACGATTCTAGATCTTATATACATATTTGCATCCATTATGTTTATTCCGTTTATGTTCGCCAACAAAGTTTATTATATTTACCTACAAATGAATTGGGATAAGCTTACCAAAAAAAAGATTTAGAAAACTAGTTAATGATGACCCTCCATGGATTCGCCTATATAAGCCGCGGCTAAAGTTGCAAAAATAAGAGCTTGAATACCGCTTGTAAATAATCCAAGAAACATGACTGGTATAGGAACTACCAAAGGTACTAAAGAAACAAGAACAACAACTACTAATTCATCAGCTAATATATTTCCAAAAAGTCGGAAACTTAGTGATAAAGGTTTTGTGAAATCTTCTAAGATGTTAATTGGTAAAAGTATTGGAGTTGGTTGAATATATTTCCCAAAATAACTCAATCCTTTTTTGGTAAGACCCGCATAGAAGTATGCCACTGACGTGAGTAAAGCTAAAGCAACAGTAGTATTTATATCATTCGTTGGGGCAGCTAACTCCCCGTGAGGTAACTCTATAATTTTCCAAGGTAAAAGAGCGCCCGACCAGTTCGAAACAAAAATAAATAGAAACAGAGTTCCAATAAAGGGAACCCAAGGACTATAGTCTTCCCCAATCTGGGTTTTGCTCAAATCTCGAATAAATTCAAGAATATATTCAAAGAAATTCTGACCGGTGGTCGGAATGTTTTGTGGATTCCGAAGAGCTATAGTGACTGAACCTAATAAGATAGCAATTACAACCCATGAAGTGATAAGTACTTGGGCATGCACTTGTAAACCCCCTATTTGCCAATATAAATGTTGGCCTACTTCTACACCTGCTATATCGTATAATCCTTTGAGTGTGTTAATGGAACATGGTATAACATTCATATTGTCCTCTGACATAAATATAACTTAAAAAAAAAATTATTTTGATTCAACCGTCTCAGCTATTTATCAACTTATCTAAATATATGGTATATTTAGGATACCCATTAATAAGATAACATAATATATCTAGTACTTTTTATACTTTTATAGAAATTTAAGACTAATAACCAATTCAAAAAATATATCAAGTTCCCGAAACAATTGACTTATATTTATTATTAATCATAATCCACCATTTCTTATATAGCTAGAATGACCTTTACAAATTGCGGATACTAATTTGTTAAGAATCAATCGGATTGAAGCTATAGCGTCATCGTTGGCTGGAATCGAAATATCCGCGAGATTCGGGTCACAATTTGTATCGATTATACAAATCGTCGGAATTCCCAAAATGATACATTCTCGAAGAGCCGTATATTCTTCTTGCTGATCAACGACGATTACAATATCGGGTAACTCCGTCATATATTTGATCCCGCCCAAATATGTTTGTAAGGTGGATAATTGTCTTTTCAATACCGCAGCATCCCTTTTTGAGAGACTATTGAGTTTCCCCATCTTTTGTTCTGCTCTTAAGTCCCGGAACTTCTGGAGTCTCGTTTCTGTAGTGGACCAATTCGTTAACATACCACCAAGCCATTTTTTATTAACATAATGGCACCGAGCCCTTTTTGCAGCTGATGCTACTGAGTCAGCCGCTTTATTTTTTGTACCAACGATTAAAAAATGTTTTCCTCCACTTGCTGCATCAAAAACTAAATCGCAGGCTTCTGATAAAAAACGAGCGGTTCTAGTTAGATTTATAATATGAATACCTTTACGCTTTGCAGAAATATAAGGTGCCATTCTGGGATTCCATTTCCTAGTACCATGGCCAAAATGAACTCCTGCTTCCATCATCTCTTCCAAATTGATATTCCAATATTTTCTTGTCATTTTTCCCCACACCTCCCTTTTGTTGTTTACTTTTTTTCTTAAAAAAACGAGGGGTAGCCTGAAATAAATAAATGTTCCGACGGAACCTTCTATCGAGGATTGACCGTTGATATACGATCCAAATCATTAATTTTTTGAATTCGTTATAATCTTTATTACCGAATAACACAACACAAAATCGGATCAAATAAATAAATAAATTCGTGAATTTTAATTCAAAGAAGAAATTTCCTCTTAGGAATCGTTAAATTGTGTAAATAATTCCTCTGATTTATCATGAAAATTTTTTTGGACACAAGAACAAATAAATTCTCGATGATGGAATAAAATATCTCTCGTTTTTGCCTTGAATAGATTCTTCTTTTTTATTTCCAAATGAATCCTCCTTTGTTGCTTTGAACGGTGCATTAATTTTTTGAATCCGGTACCGACAGGTATAATCCCTCCCAGAACAACATTCTCTTTCAGGCCTTTCAACCAATCAATACGACCCCGTAGAGCAGCTTTTGCTAAAACTCGAGCAGTTTCTTGAAAACTGGCTTCGGATATGAAACTTTGAGTATTCAAAGATGCCCTAGTTATTCCCAATAGGATTGCCCGATAACAGATTCTTTCATCCAAAGCACGCCCTGCCCGTTCTGCTCGCAATAATCCAATTAGTTCTCCGGGTAAAAAAACATTAGACATTCCATCTTCTGAAACCAACACTTTTGATGTTACTTGACGCACAATAATTTCTATATGTCTATTATGAATCTGTACCCCCTGGGATCGATAAACCTCTTGGATCTTATTAACCAAAGAGATACGACTTTGGGCTATGGTTAGCTCAGCCCCAATCAATAATCCCCAAGGGATTCCAATAATTCTTGATATACGGTCATTCCAACCTTTAACTCTCTTTTCGAGGTTCATTGATATTGAATCAATCGAACGCACTTCTAAGACTTGTTCTACTTTTGGAAGACCCTGTGTTATGTCACCGGATCTCGATTTTTCATATATAAAAGTAACTAATGTATCTCCTTCGTAAAAGATTTCCCCATAATGACCATGAACAGTCGTTCCTGGAGTGGCCAAATAAGGTTTAGCGGATCTTATTACTAAAGAGTCAACATGAACAATTAGAACTTGACCGGATTTTATGCGTGGTCCATATTTGAATAAACAGACATTTTCGCAAATAAACTGTCCAAGACTAATTCTTGTGGATGATTCCTCACAATAATCGTGATGTAGAAAGTTCCAATTCAAATCGAATGTATTCAAAATGACGTCACTGCAAGGATCTGGATTATAAATCTTCCTATTTTCATCTATTAAACAATATTTAAGCACTTGGAAAGTTTGTTTAAAATAGTCAAGTAATAAATATTTCTTTAACAATATCTGATTATGAGTTATTAAATGAGAAGATAAATAAAAACAAGCGGCTTTAGGTACAACAATACCTAAGGGACCCAACGAATTTTTAATTGGAATTAGAGAATCCTCCTTAATTGATTCTTTTATCACATTGTTATATTTCGAACCATAGAATGGGCCAATTCGAGAACAGTTGGATGATGACAAAATTATCAAAGATGTGGATTCCTTATTTTGATTCAACAACGTACCAATACCTAGAGTTCCCTTATGTTGTGTAAGTGAGGAAATCTTCACCTTGGGATAAAAGGGATTAATATCGGTACAATCTAATCCATTATGGCAAAGAGATCCCGAGCCCGCCGTATCATTCCTTTTTAGAATATAAGAAATAGGGGATTGAACTAACTCAATTCTTATGAAATCGCGAATCAGATTGTTTATCCTTATTTCAACAAAGGAAGCATGAATCTCTTCTATAGAATCATCTTTCTCTTGGGCCCAATTCACTACTAAGCAAGTTCGAACTAATTGAATACTCGTTTGATAAAGTCCTCGAATTGGCTTGCCATTTCCATAAAGGATATAATTGACAACTCTAAGTTGGACATTGTCCCTTTCCAACAAGGAATCCTGAGGGAAAAATGTTGTTAAATTGATCCCCTCGGCTATTTTATATGTGACTACGGGTCGGACCGAAACAAAATACTTTTTCTTGGTAGGTGTGATTCGTTGTACATAGATCCAATTTTTCAATTTTTTAGATTCCTTAGACTCTTTTTTTACCCTTCCTGGTGGTATCAAAATGCCGCTATGCTTAGATATTTTATCCGTCTCTCCAGGAAAATGGATATCCCCAGAAAAAATTTTAAGTTCAATACTTTTTTTTTTTCTCTCCACTCGGACCAATCCACCGGCTTGACTTCTTATATTTAAAGTTATTTGTGTATTTACTCCAATAATACTATTGTTCCGGACCATTATTAATGAGGATCCGGGTAAGATATGCATTTCTTCGGGAATGAAAAAAAAAAGATCCACTTTCATTTGGTACTTCGAATTAAATTCTTTTGTTCCTCGATACTCAATCAAATCCTCTTTTTTGAAGACAGAATCCGTCTCTACGGTCCCATATTTAATGATTCCTGAACTGCTTCTTCTGTATTGTGGATCGTCGAAATAAGCAAGAATACTATTTCTACGTAAAATACCATTTATGGGTATTTCAATCGAACGAGGTATGAATTCTTTCTCTTGCTCTTGATCATAGTATTGTAATGGGATTATGAATCGATTTCTTCGTCTCTTAGCCAATAAAGAAGAATTCTCTTGTAGAATAGAAGGATATAGGAGATTCCAATCGCTGTTGTGTATGATTCGATCGGATCTTAAATAATCAAAACCCCTACTTTTTTTTTTACCAAGGGGCTCCGAACTAAACAATTTCTGCCTCACCCGATCCTTAGTCGTTGAGAAATCAGAGCTATATTTCCCTTCAACAGAAAAAGAATGAACATTGATTTGATCTTGATCCTTGTGGAGGGAAAAAGACACTATACTGGATTCACACATATCCACTGCTAATATCCATAAATGACTTGTTTTTGGTAATAGATGAACATTACCATAGGTATATTCAGGCGCGTGATAAACATCAGTACTCCAGTGCATTTCTCCTTCTGATTCAGAATAAATATGTTTTCGAACCCTCTCTTTAAAATTCAAAGTGGATGCTCCGGCACGAATCTCAGCAATCACTTGTTCTGATTCTACATATTGGTCATTTTGAACTAAAATCAAACTTTTTGGTGGAATATTTACATTATGTAAAATATCCTGACTTTGAATAGTTACGTGCAGGTCTATAGAGCATAGAAAAGCAGGATGTCCATGACGAGTACGCGTGGGATGAACCAAATCTTCATTGAATGTTATTTTGCCATTAGAAGGGGCTCGTACGTGTTCGGCAGTACCGCCCGTGAATACTCCACCGGTATGAAAAGTTCTTAATGTTAGTTGAGTTCCCGGTTCTCCAATTGATTGACCTGCAATAATA